AGTTGTGTTGATTCATTCAATGAGCATCCTTTATTTCATAGAAATTGGGGGCAATAGATTCTCCTTGCGTAGGGGGGGCCAACCGATCCAACTTTCGGGCATCAAGATAGGTTTCAGGCGTGGATGAAATTCATAAGAGATTCCCGTTCTTGAAAATCTTCACTTTTCAAAATCCAGAAAACAGACGGGATTCTAGGATTCGATTCCTCCCTTTGGCAAAGACTTATTTGCATACCTATTCCGGTTGATCCACACCATACTGTATTCTCGTAAGATGATACACAAACGCTAACAATCCGCCTGGTGCTACATCATAGGTACACTGGGAACGTAGATAATGGGTTCCATATACATATGAAATGAGAGCAATGGAGTACCAATTCTCGGGCTTTATCTGTCAAGTAAATCTTCCTTTGGTTTCGAAGCCCAAAGATCTATGAACTAGCTTATGCTTGACTAGCCAAGCAGATGAACGACCAGCATTCCTTCACGTCCCACATTTTTATTTGTCTGAGTATTTCACATTTACGATGAAATTGTTGAAGATTGACCCGCTCTTTCTTATTCCGCACAAACTGCCTGATTCACTAATTCGTGGGAACTCTGGTATTTGAAAAATGCTTCAGAAGGTATCTTTAAAGTAGATGGCGATTGATAGAGTCATCTTTGATCGTAATTTCCAGTATGAGTACTGCGTCCAACATGATAGTTTTTATGGGTAGTAAAACATCGAACTTTCTGTTTCTTCAACAATTTCTCGATTCTTACGAAGTTTCGTTATAGCATCTAACACTTCCTCTTGTTTAGGTGGGCAGCCCGGCAAATAGACATCCACAGGAATTTGCTTATCGACTCCCCGAGTTGAATCGGTACTGAATGAACATCCCTCCTGTAATAGTAAAGGTTACTTCAAGCGATGTTACCGCCTCTCCTTATTCGAGAAGAAATTGAAAAATCCGTTTCGAGGGATGCGCTCAATCAGAGATTCCTTTCTCTGGTAAGAGACCTAAAGTTTAGCAAGCCGGCAACCAACAGGTAGGTAGATAGTGAAGTTTCTGGGGGTAGTGAATCTACTTCGTCCACATTGAGCTCCCCTCCGAGCCCATCTTCCAGTTGGAAAGAGTGAGAGTGCGTGGGATCGTGTGATCTATTCTCATAAATACAATCTCCGACTGGTCAGCAGAAAGGTATAACCGCGACGTCTTCCTAAAAGCATAAAGTGAGAGGCATAAGCTTTCCCTTTCGGAGAGCTTTATAGCATTTCTTTTTCTCAAGTAAGGAGAGGTGGGAAGAGTAGTTGAGCTTGAAGACTAAGAATGAGATCCAAGGGTGAAGAAAAGGAATGCTACAGAGACCAGAGGGAACCTATCCTATCAACTTCGAATTCTATGATTCCCAGTTCGTCTGTCAGCTTTTCTCGTTCTGAACTCCACTTTTTGGATTTGAGGAAGGAAAGATTGCCTTTTCCGACTATTCTTCTTGGTTGTGACCGACCCCGCGATGAGTCTTTACTTATCCGAAAATGCGCTATATCCAATTCTTTTATATACCCACATGGGATCCTCCCGGAAACTCTTGCCTACCATAGTGGCTTAGACGACGCCACACTTTCTTAATAAGCTTTCTAGCTGCCAGCCATATTGGGAACCCTGAAGTTACCTAACTCTCCCAAGGCCAAGAAGAGAAGTGCTTACCCACTGGAAGACAAGAAGAGCTAGCATCTCTCTTTCCTAAGGCATAAGGCAAAAGAGCTGCATCCAGGCCGGTGGACTCAACACTTTGCTTAAGAAGATGCTCTTTACAAAGCTAAGGACTCTTCACCAAGGTACCCTCACTCGAGTACGCAAACTCACTGGCTTCGGTCTCTTGATCAAACCTTTCATCAAGTGATGTTCCAGCCTCTTTTCATGTACACTGGCTAACAACATTGGACGATTGGTTTTTCGAGAACGAGAATCGGTTGAATTGAGAAAGGCTTTTCTACTACAGCTTTTAAGCTTCGGTTTAGCAGTCCGCGTTAGCAAGCAGTCCAACTATGGGAGGATCCCTTATGCTACTGTTTTCAGTAGTACGCCTAGAAGAACCAATATGTTTTTCCTAAGTCCCTAAGCTAAGAGTGAAAAGGGACTGGTACAAACATCTTAGCCTTTCAAAAGAGATGTGCGAACGCTAGTCCTGACTTGAGTAGTCATCAATAGAAAGAGCTAGGCGGTACAACAAAAACATAAAGGAATGCTTAGATTCACTCTGGTATACGCTCCAAAGCCAAGCTTTACGAAAGAAAGAGTCCAGGGATCGGAAGGACATTTTTATGCCTCACACAGGCAACTTCGCTAGGCTCAGCAGATAAGACGGGATTGAACTAAGAGAACGGCTATTCCTATCATCAAGAAAGTCGGCTCCATCAATGAATTACTTTCCCCTAACATTGCTATTCTTAAAAACCTTAAAGAGAATCCTTTAAAGCGGGGTCCGCCTCAGGGCGATAAGAATCCTTATTAGATAAAGCATAAAGAGCCACTCATTCAAATTGAAGGGATCGGTGTAGAACTCAACCTCTAGCCTCGTGCGTATGCGTATAAAATAAGGAAACGAAACTCAGCAACTACTTTTAAGAATTAGCTGCGGATGCAGGTGCGTATGAATAGTGAAAGAGTAAGGAAGTTAGACGGGAGAAGGCTCCTTGGTATGAAAGCTGGTAGTGAATTTCACTCTGTACCGAGACGGTATACCCAAGTGGATCTATATGTGTACCAACCATCCATCTGAAAATGGAAATTCGAGACTGTCTGATCGAGAATAGGAATAAGAATGCCTTCGTGCTTAAGGGCGGGAAACAAGGGCTTTCTCTTTCCCTCCTTCTCGCACCCGGAGATCATAGGCTATTCTCTTAATAGAACCTATGCGCTATTCTTCGGACAAGAACTCGGTTCAACAGCCAATGCCTTATTCCTCTTCCCCCATGGAAAGAGAGCTTCAAACAGCAGGATAGGGTGTCTGGTGCAAGTGGACAATTCAATCAATCTGACATTCAATCTTCTTAACCTAAAAAGCCAACTCGAGGGTTGAAAGTAGTGACGATTGCCTATCAATGGAATTCCCTTCTTCGGGTGGCAAGCCAGGAGCATACTTTCCCTAAATCAAATGGAGAAGGAGTAGATCCATCTCCTGGTGAATCTGAAGCCTGTTGTCGCTTTGAAGACTCTTCTTTTTTTTTTCTTTTTACGCAAGCTGATGAGCAGCACCAATAGGACTTTATAGCTAACTGAAGGGAGAAGGACAATTTTAGTTTTTCTTTACATACATCGTCGAGATTTGATTGATGAACCTACCCGTGGTAAGCACCTACCTTAGTATCCGTAAAACGAAGAAATCCATTCATCAATGACGCAGCAGAGGGCATAGGTTAAGATCTTACCAGGTACAGCACAGCAGGGTCAGGGTCGGGAAGACATAAGGAAGAAAGCAGATTGAACAGGTAGACGGACTGGTATTGGTGGAGGCTATAAGCCTATTCTATTAAAGTAGAGTCCCAAGGCAACTCTACAAAAAGGTGAGAAGCTGGACATTCGAGCATTCGAGACGGAGACTCAGTCCACTTCCACTCTGCAGAAGAAGAAGAACCAATCTCAGTTGCAATCGCAAACAAAGAAGTTCCCGGTCAAAGGAGTGTCATCGTAAGGGTTTCTGGTGATCCAGTCCCAAAAGAAAGGCCTGGCCTGTTTGTTAGGGAAAGAGTAAGGGAGCTAGGTTCCTTAGTGAAGTAAACCGAAGTATCTAAAGGGCTGCCTCCACCCTGAAGACAGATTGAAGCTCTATCTTTCAAACTTTCAAAGTCTCAACCGCCTTTAGCTTTAAACCAGGGCTTTTTCGTACTACCAGGGTGGGAATGAGAAGCTGTTCCCCCGTCTGATAACTCTGCTATTTAGAAAAGGGAGGGAGTTTAGCCCGGTGAAGCTCTTTTTAAGAACGAAATCCAATAGTAAATCCCTCCACCACGGACAGAGACTAGGCTGCACCTTCTTCCTCTCCTGCTTGACTGCTTGCTTCAGTGCTTTACTGTAACAAGGGAATCCCCGCATCCGCATCAAAGCCCCTTTTCCCCGCAGTGGTATGGCAAAGAGTAGGAGTAGGACGTAGTACTAGGCTAAGGCAAGCTTAGAACTGATTGACCTGTAATAAACTGTATTACTTGTACACGGAATAGGCCCCCTTTTCTTGATTATTCTTTCTCGAGGGGCGTAGATAAGAGCCAAGAAGCTCGTGCCAGAAGTGTCACCCAATAGCCAGTTGCCTGGCTTAGATTCCAGAATAGGCGCTCTTAAATCTAGACCTTTCTCTGCTATGAGATCATACAGTTTCCACAGCAGTCCAAAACGGACTAGCTCAGGATCAACTGAAGTGACTCGCCAATCGCGATTAACGACTGGAGCATCGAAGAAGTCTTGGATGGTAACCGTCGGACTCAATGCAGTCACATAGTACCATCGACAGTAGGTGAGCCATTGTCTGACCCATGATCGAAGAAGAGTTCTTGAAAGAACATCTTCAGTGCTTCCCTCAATCACTTCACTAGGAAGCACCTTGAGTTCCTTAGGGAACATCTCCTTCCTCAAATAATCTATGAGCACACCGCGAAGGTATGGATTCAAAGGTCGACTGCGACCATACCACAGTTCGAGTGGTAGACCGCGACGAGTGTACATACTCAACAGCCTCTCGAGGCGAAGCGGTCGAGTGTGCTGCAGTCGCGAAAGAGTTCTATATCCGGTCCACCTCCGAAAAAGAGGGATCCCCTTCTCTCTTTAGGACCTCTCCTTGAGCGTAGAACTCGCTGGAGAACCCCAACAGGAGGCATTTTCGGAGACTAGCCTGCTTTCTATCTTACTGTAAGAAATTCCTCGTTTACTTGCCAAACCTTGTAAATCCTTTAAAATGCTAATAACACACTTATGCTATTCTCGCATAATTTGCCTTTATACCTTCCCCCTTCCTTTCCTGCCTTAATCTTCCTTCCACTAAAGAAGGCTAGTGAATCAGCTTCGGGAAAGAAGTAAGCAAGCGTTCCAAGCGAAGCAAAGGAGCCAAGCCAGTAGGACGGTTGCTAGCACGACTTATGGCTTTATAATCTCTTTCTTTCTTTCCCCTCGGGATGTCTGTGCAAGCCTGTCTCTTTATAGATAGTCATTCCTTTCTTTCCTTTGTTAGAGAATCATCTCTCTCTGGTCTGGTAGGAATTCCCTCTCTTCTGTAGTCAGCCAGGGAGTGAGGAAAGCCGCTTTCAAGCCAGTACGGTACCACTCTCTCCGCTATAAGAATTGAGTAAGCCGATCCCGACTTCTCATAGACTGGATTGTCAGAATCTGCTCGCAAACAAACTTGCTTCTTGCCCATGTACTCGTAAGGTATCCCTTATCCCTTAATCTCTAGCCTCTTCTTGATCAGGAAAAAACCTCCATCTCGCTTCCTACTTTAGGAAAGTCATCAGGCCCAGTCACGAAGATAGGGTAGGAAAGAAAGTAGTGAATCCCTTTTGTCCTTTCTCACCTTTACAGAAGCATCCATGATCTTGTGACCAAAAACCTTTCCCGACCTTCTGGTCCTCTCTGGATCTTAGAGTTCTGCTTTTATGAATATTTCAAAGATTTCGGTCCCCCTCCACTTTCCCTGAGCAATCCCTCTTGCTACGGTGACCGCTGGATCACTGTCACTGTCAGCTCGAAAAAATCTTTCCAATCTTGGCTCTCTTTCTTCTATTCCCTCCCCTTGGACATACCTCTGGATTTGCTTTGTCCCCTCAAGTTTTCTTTACGGTCCTCACTGGTACAGAGATTTAAAAGTGCCTTCTACCAACCGAAGCCACCGCGGCCAGGATTAAGCATTTCCCATGTTATCAGCATTAGAGTGGCCAAACCAACCCAGCTGTCTTACTAAATCTAAATTAAAATAGACCCGGAAGGCTTACTAATGATAATATTAACCGCTAGAAGAGGTATGTCTAGCGTTAACTCGTAGGCACCTCTTCTCAATTCAAAGAAGTGCTCAGTCCTGACATCTTGCTTTTTCAACGGAAGCTATAAGGCAACCTTCAAGGTCGAAGGTCAGGTCAGAAGGCGATTCCCGGCTACGAAACTAGTCCCTTCAAACCAATCCACTTGCCTCCTTCTCCTGAATTGGGGTACTCGCGGTATAACAATCAGTACGGATTCGACTAGCTCGAACGTGGGTCACTCGTGAACAAATAGCCGGTCTTAGCTGCTCTTGCCGTTGAAGGAAAAATGCCATTGAAGAAGCTCTTAGAGGCCTGTGTTAGCGGAATCAGAGCTAAGGGCAACCGCTTTCATTCTTTCTTTTTGATACTTACCGAGCGAAAGGCGTAGAGGCGATGTTCACACGTCTTGGTGAAGAAGCTGTGATTGGTGCGGTTTTTGCTTCTTTCCATTCTTTCTTATCCCCAGGTAGGTCAGTGACCGAGAGATTCTGTGTTGAAGAAATAACCGATGCTATTTCCGCTCTTGGGGGAATAACTGCAGTTGGTGCTTAAGTAGGGGCATCCTATTCTGTTTCAGAAAGAAGTCAGAGTGAACAAGGCAAAAGCCTATCTTTTCTCAAGCTTGATTCGCAATAGCTATCAGTTCAAGCAGGAGAGTCCGTCTTTCTTTGTTAAATGGACGAATTAGACACACCTATAGAATAGAAGGGATCAATCCCACATTCGGCTCACGAGAAGCAAAGGATAGATCAGAGTCGGCATTAGCCCCGTTGTTGGAGGAAGAAGCCCCTCTATGGAATCTCTTGGAGGAAGGACTAGTAGTAGGTAGTGGTGAGGTAGCTCTTATTAGTTCGAGTCGGTGCCGGTAGCTGTAAACTATTATTTCTCGATGGGAATCATAGCCCTATCGTAGCCAAGTCAATGGACTTGCCTTTCTTGCTCATTGACTATTGGAATAAAAACTGGGACAGGTGATGAGGGTGGAATAAAAAACTATCTTAGACAAGAAAATGTACCGAATACAGATAAGGATAGCAGTCTACTCATGCCCCCTGGCACAGCAGAATAAAAGGCCTAACTATACTCTCAAAGTAGTGAAGTTCCCCAAGGCTTCGGTATCATAATATTGCCATTGGTATTATGGCACAATGCTGTCCCAGGATGTGTCTCTGGGTGACCTATTGAAATGTTGGCTCCTGTTGTACAAAGCCTTTTGGCTATCAACCGAACTGATTCAGAGCTGGTTCGGTTTTGGCAACTATGGAAGTTGTATGATCAGGTAACCACTTTTGGTGTCCAATTCCGGTTGCCTTTACTAGGAGTTGAGACAAGCCCCTTTTTGGGTGGTTACTCGGAGGAGTCTCAGGGCAATCCTTACTTGTCCTTGTCTGATCTCGGGGTCTTAACCAACCTCGAGCCTGAAAGGGTGTTGTGAAAACGGGTTTCCAAAAGGAATTAGGGGGCATAGAACCTACCGTGACGACCGTTAAATAGCTGGGCATTAGAGAACTAAAAGTACAGGAAGGAATTAAAACCTACACCTAAGAGACATTCTTTCTTATACGCTCTTGGCCTAGCAGCACCATTCAGTTAGCTACTTCCCTCAGGTTTCACTATTGAGCTATCATATCAAAAAGAAAACTAGATCATACTCTTAGACGTGATGCTCCTCCTCCTACCTCTATCTAGAGGAGGGATCCCGCTTCACTCCCCTTAGAGAACTGCAAGCTAGTTACGGAAGTGAGGCTACAAAAGACTTCCCAAAAGAGAAAGCCCAATCGAATACATTCTTGTCTTTCCTTATATGTTAGAAACATCAAAAGAGAAAGAACAGCAAACTCAAGGAAGTTCATCAAAGTACTACAATTCACTAGGAACATCCATTGTTGAAGGAAGAACCACCTTAGCTTAGATTATAGAGCTTACAGGCAATAACTAACAGAAGGGAAAATCCAAAGGAAGATAGAGAGATTCTACTTGCTTGCATACCTTTTCTGACTGCTTTGCCTTTCTGACGCTCTTCGATAGCTGCCATCTTGGATTTCAGGAAGAACCGGATGGCTAGATCTAATATATTCTTTGTTATCCTTCTCCTTTCAACACTGAGAGAGAGCTAAGGAGTTATAAAGAAATCTAGCTTCTTATACACATACAGTTAACAACCGGACGAGAAACCATCTATTAGCTATCTCAAATAGAGTTAGACGCGAGGCAAAAGCCGAACCACATGAATTGGCAAGTAGAGGGATGTTGATTCAAAGCAATCGAGCATCGCTAGCTAACAGCCAACACAAGATAGGAAGAAAGAGGTACGAAGTAACTTAGCTTAGAAGAACAAGAACTTACAGGGAATGAAGGAAGCTTTAGCTTGATGGTTTTAAGCTCGACCGATAGGGGGGTGTCAATTTAAGATAAGCTTTTTTCTATATCGCATGCTGTCTTTCTTTGACACTCTTACCGGTCCCTCTTCTTCGACTTACAATTACATGTCTTACGCTCATTGGCATTCTATTAAGGCGAAGTAAATCAGTAAGAAAGTCAACCGCTCAGGAGAGCAAGACTACGTGCCTTAAGGGCTAAGCGCAAAAGTATCTGCTTACCTTTCACGTCTAAGGCGCAAACAGCTTTTTTCCTTAAACTAAGCCAAGGGCTTGTCCCTTGACCTATCGGTCAAGTTACTTCGTCCCTTTACCGCCCTTTAAAGTGAGGCAAATTGGCTTCATTCCTAGCATTTGTCCAATCCACCTATTGAAAAAATGCGGGCATATTAGGTCCTTCCCCATGCCATTCTTGCAAACAGCTAGGACATGGATGCGGGATTACTAGTGCCAACTGGATCGGCTTCAGAGTCTTCCTTTTCTTGCACTACCCTCTTCCCATGAAGATGAAGTAGTGCTTTCTTCCCTCAGGGATTTTCGAAGCTAAGATAAGAGTCTCGTTGACAAAGTTCCGTTAAAGCGATAGACATTCAATCAAGGGGTTTAGACAGGAAGAGCATTTATGGTCAATCAGTTTATTTCTTGCCTTAGGGCATTGATAAAGAACCTTGCCTGCTCCAGCTTTCAGTCGACGGTGAGGCACTTATTGATTAAACCCCCTCGTCCATTAACCCTGGGGGCAAGCTTAACGCCCTTGCTTCAGTCTTCAAAATCAAATGTTGAGAAAGATCTGGCTTTAAGAGACTAGCATCCGATTCTGGGCATGGAGGAGGGAATGAATTCTTCAGTTAAAGAGATGAGCGTTGATCTCTCTTATGATATTGAGAGTTACCTTGCAAAGAAGCCCTTCTCCGACAACAACTTAAGACGGGACATCAAGAACTCTCAAGGCGATAACAAGCCCAAAGGCGAAAAGAACCGATTCTGATTCAATTGGGCAAACCAAGCCTTTTTGATTCACTTTCAAAGAGCTTATTCTAGAAACTCCTTTTAAACAAGCCCTTCCTCCTACTGCTACTAGGACTGTTATTGCTATTGCTACGCTTCCTCCGTCGTCAGCCTATTCCGGGTATTCAATCTCTTTTGTCTACGAATTCCGGATGTTGGACTGATGCTTAGCGAATGCCCATTACTTGAGAGCTACTAGCTTAGCCTCAGACGGGGCACCAACAACCCCCGGGCCGGTGGGGGAGAGAGTTCCAGCGGATATCCCTATACAAAAGGGGAAATGGATGAGACCGAAGACGAGACCACCCAGCCGAGGAGGAGGGACTCCCTGAACACTAACAGAATGTCCCTGAAGGGGCGAGGGCTACCTTTCCGCTCTGATTTCCACCTGGTATACCGAATTTGCCTGTTTTTATGAATGAAAGAAATAAAAACAGTATGGAACGCCGGTCCAGCAACAAGAGGAGCGAAGGAAGCCATGGGAGGGCTTCCGAGTGGATCGATCCATAGGGAAGGTCGATTGAGTTGGAGCACTCGATGCAGCCGATAAGCGATGGAATAGCTACATTGTTAGGATCTCCCCTCTAGTGAAGGAAGGTTTGGGGAACCTTCCGAACGGGTACTCTTTGCGCTACCTTACGGCGGGCAGTCAGAAGCGGAGTCCGAGCCCGGGCCCGGAGAGGCGGATAGGGACTGATACTTATTCCCGCCCAATACATTTAAGGGAAGATCTATGAAGCAGGGGCTGGCTCTCTTCCTCCTACGGAAGTTGGTGAATAAGTCCATCGGTCTATCGATAGGGGTTGGGGTATGGATGTGTGCCTCTACTTCCCTTACTTCCCACTCTCACCTCGGAAAATAGGTCTGCCCCGATTCAGGTTTATCCTATTCCTTCCAATGTCTCTCCTGTGGTAAAAAATAGGCATCATTCAACGTCCCATTCCCTATTTTCACTCCTCTGAATCTTCTTCGTAAAATCTTCACCTCCGAACTCTCTATTGAATCCATTCCCTGGTAAGCTAAGAGCAGCAAGTTATCTTCTTATCGTTCTTGTGCTAGCCAGCTGAGCTAAAGCTTTCCATTGAAAGTTTATAGTTCTGCTATTCAATCCATTGCTTGGACATCTACTCGAAGAATCTGACGATTTCCTCGAACGGTATAACTTGAACCTCTAAGCATTCTATTTCCAGTCCCAGTGCTGGGAACAAATGCTTCTAATGAAATGAGCTGCCTAAACCCCGGAAAGAATACCGAGTAAACGTGTATAAAAAAGAAAGTCAAGACTTTATCCATCTCTACCAGAATGAAAGAACCGGCTGGATCCGACCAATAAGCAGCTCACTCAAACGAAGGAATGAAGCTTCACCTCCTTAGCGGACCCTTTTTTCTCGTTTCCGCAGCTAAGCGGAACTACTAAGCTTCTATTCCGATGCTTGGAATGAACCCCCATTGGGAGGACGAAAGCCCAGGGACTCTCGCTGTATCCAACAGGAAGCCCGTGTCACCCATCGACCTACTCAGTTGCCTGCCTGAGATCTCAACTCTCTTTCTTTCCGGCTTAGCCGAACTACTTGGCTCGGGGACTTCACACCATTTCAATATGCCGACACTAATCAGACTTTAGGATGGCATTGCACTGATCGGAGAGGAATTAGTTCTTCTCCAAATTTTGGCTAGGCTCTTTTCCTTGCGCCTTTTATTTATAGATAACGCACGCACAGGGAAAGCTTTAGTTAGTTTTCTTCTTCCTAAAAGAGTCAAATAAAAGCCATAAAATCACACCGCTAATACGCTATGCCTACTAAGTAAAGTAAGAGCTTAACCACAGAAAGACGAGTTCACAGCTGATCCAGACCAAGATATAAAGGATACCTCCTCTTCTACTGCTGCCACTTCCAACCATTCAACATGAATGAATATACTATCTCTAACTAGGATAATACTTCCACTTCTCCCCTAAAACCTAAAAAAAGGCGAAGACTTATTCCTTCTAGGCTTTCCCGTGGTTTTTCCTAGCATCTCGACCAGAAAAAAAAAGACCCGAGGGGCACGGTCTCTGTCTTTGACTTGGCCTTCGGCCTTGAGAACACAATGATTTCGGACTTTCTCTTTTCCGAGCCTTACTAGGCGCGTATTGCTTTCTTGTCTTTTCTAGCTTGAGGTCTATATAGACGATCTGACTCTTTGTCAAGTTAGAGTAAGAATTCTCCTAAAGTTTGTGATAGCGGTTAGTGGAACGTGCAAGATAGGGCCAGCTAGGAGCTCCGCTTTACTTTACTCCCTTCTCCGCTTAACGCTTTTTGTCTTGTATCCTTTCCTTACGGAAAAGCAGAGATTCTACGACGACCTTAGCCCGAAAAGGGCTTTCTTCAAGAGCCTACATCTCGGTACAGCGCTTGACGCAAAGAGTGTATTCTTCGACCTGGACTCGAGTGCCTTAGGGCTATTACCCGAAAGAGAAAGAAGAGAAAGATTGACTTTCACCGCGCAAACCGTAAGATTCAAGATAAGTTGTGATCTCAACAGCGGAAAGCAGAATGCGGAAAGCAAAAGCTACCTGATCTACGACCACCCTCCAAAGCCAAAAGCCTCCTCTCTCCTTTAACAAAGCCAACTGCCCGTGACTACCGAAAGAAGGATTTCAAAAGAGTACCGCTTTCCAAGACCTGCCCCAGAGCCGAAGACCTAACTTAAACTTTTTCTTTTATCTAACGAATTTTAAGAAGAGTGCTTTAGTGAAGTGAAAGGCTTTCTCTACCACCTCCACTGCCTTCCCCTTTATGATACGACCAAGAGCCCTTCAAGGAAAGAAAGACAGATTGCGCCTACTGACCACCTAGTTCTCTAACGGCACCTGCCCGAAAGTACTGACTTTGCCCGAAAGAACCTCTAATCTAAGCCTGACTATCACGAGTGCCTAGCTGTCGAAAGCGGGACTAGAAAGAGGAACTTGAAAGACTGACTTCCCCTGCACTACCGGCTAACCAAAAGCGGAATGCTACAATACAAGGAGAAAGACGAAAAGCTTTAACAAGGGTTGAAGTGACTCACTACCCGGAAAGGAAGGTCTGACTTTCAAGGCGATCGGAGTGAGACTTACTTAAAAGAGCCTACTGCCTATG